CTATTTATACTTGCCCATCAGGACCCTTGCCCTATGTTAGCCAGTTTCAACTCTGGACCATACCGCAGCAGCGGTTGCCGCTCGATCGAAATGGGTCTAATCCTGATATGGGTATTGGCGCCTTTGATTAAAGAATGTTCTCCGCCTTTTTCCTCCACCTACCGGGCTAGGTAATTGTTGGAATGTGCTTCATTGGAACGTAGCTAATCGTCCTTGCTTTTAGAGAATTGCTGGCTCTGCCTCGGCCTTTCTGCCTATAGTCTAAGGAACCGGTAGCAAGAGAGCTCTAATAAGTGGGGGCGACCTCGTAGTTTTATAATGATTCTTTCACTCCTATCCCCTCATAAGAGGAGGATGCCAAGAGTTTCGCTCAACGGCCTAAGGACTACCTGACCTGCTGACCTTCCTGCAATTCAATTCCCTAATGAAATCAACTACCTGTCTAAGTGCACTAGCTGACTTCTCTATTGCATAACGCTTCTCACCTGACTTCATAATCACAGCTAAGCTGCCTACTGTGAGGATCTAGCCGTTGCTTCATGCTCACCTTCCTTCATAAGAATAGGCTAGGATTAGTCCGGATCTAGCCTTAGTGTAGTAAATACCATCAACAGGATGAACTATATTTGAAGGAAGGCATCTATTCAAGTCTTTACTGAATTCGATATGCGTAGATTCGATTCGGAGAAGAGATTCTTTCTTGTAAGAACATGGCAAGCTAAGTGAAGTCATTCAGAACTGGCAAGCACCTGGAAGCACTAGACCAATAAGCTAGATCTCCCTACGGGGCATTGCACGTTTAGCCAGACCGCTCCGCTCGTGCTTCTCCTTGCGTCCTGCACTAGAACAGGGAAATCGCTACTAAAGCACTTTCTCTCATGAATTGAAAGAGTTCTATCTCATATAGGGTCAAAATCTACTGCTTATACTCTTGCAAGCAAGGCGAGAAGCGATTCTCTTAGCCGGCATACCTACCCGACGAATCAAAAAAGCTAGAATAAGGCAATCCATGGGCATGGAACCCCGAAATAGCCAATCTACAATCAAACTTTTAATCAGGTCGAAAAATGATTGCCGGTGGGTAGAACCAAGACTCATTTTAGCCAGGAGCTTACTTTCACTACTTATTTAGCTACTTTAGGTCGTTGTAGTCCATAAATAAAAAGAAAACTTTATCAATTCTCATTCTTCTTTGGCGACAAGGAAGGCTACCCCTGGGTAAAAGTACTAATCCGTCTATCTACTTACTACCTAACTAAGAGAATGGTATTTACTGAGAGAAGTAGTACGAGGAGCTAGATTGTTGCTGTCTTCTTTTTGGCAGTGGGATAGGGAAACTGTGAGGACTGAACTTTCACTTTCTTACTTGAACTCATAGCTCTTTCTCTTTTTCTCTTTTGAGAGCTGTATGTAACTACAGTTCTTTATGGGCTGGGGAAATCTCCTAAATGACAAGAGAGGAAGATAGAGTTAGCATTGATTGGGAAGGAAGGAACTAGTAATCCATTTAAGAGGACTTTACCCTAGAAAAAGTAAAAGGGAGGGAAGGAACTGACTTTTTCTAACTCGGAATGATTTGGAAGTGCGAGATGCACTAATCGGAAAGAGACTCTCTCTTGACCTGACTTTCCCTATTGGCTTTGACTGCGGTAAGTAATTCACTCAAACCGATTCCATTTATGGATACTTGGAGGGTGGGAAAACTCTTTCTTTTATCAGGATGAAAGGCTTAGCCGCCTGACTCACTCCGGATAGAAAGATTGAGGGGGTCAGACACGGCGGAGACTTTCATTGAATATGGGATTGAGACTACGACTGGAATGGAATTGCTCCGTTGATAGATCCAGATTCGCATCCGCCCATCTAAGAGATTTCTTCGTGCCGGGTCGTGAGCTATGTGGAGCGATAAAAAAACGGGATCTATTGGGCTTTCACCTGCACTGCCTTCGCCTAGGACATTAGAAAGAGAAAGGGCTTGCTGCTGGTTCGGAACTCCCCTATCTATTTGAATTGATTTACAGCGCCTATTTTCAAGCTTATAAAAGGAATTGCTTCTATTCACTTTAAAGAGCGTCTCTCCTGTCCGGCTCGATATGAACAAGGTAGGCTGGTAGGTGGGTAGGCTTCTATCCGACTAGTAGGACATGCAGTTCTCCCCTTAGCCTTAGGGCAGGCACGAAATCAATTAACAGCTTCTAAAGAAAAGAGGACGACTTAAGACAGCAAGAACGGCCAAAAGAAGTAAGTCACTTGCAAGCCCAGGAAGAATGAAAAGAAATCGATGAATGTGTCCCGACCAAGCAACGAAGAAGCGCTAGCAGATGAGATTGGACCTATATAGACTAGGAAACACAGGGAAAGACAGTCTTGGGGGTCCCCAAAACAGAGTGAGAACTAGCCCTTTGAGGAGCTCTCTAAGCTGTCTAACTCTCTATTACCATATGCAGAGGGAAACCAGGTTCAATAGCCGGATAGAGTAAGAAAACAACTAAATAGAAAT